ATCTGCAATTGCCTGAATCTCAAGACGTTCTTCGAACCAATCATAGATTTTATTGAGATAGGTAAATCAAGGAGACCCCCCCCGAGAACCGTATATGAAAATTTCATCTCATACGGCTCAAACAGAAACACCCCAATACTATAGTTCTAACGGATGTGTGGAATAGAAAGTTTTAAATTTATTAATTCTATGATTCCATTTTTTCTTAAGATATGAAAGAATAAAAAACCCGAAAACTATTCTTTGTGGTTATAATGCCAAAAAATCAAGTCGGCTCATTCGTCTCCATATTGATCATTCTAGGCCTCTTGAATCTTCTATTTACCTATTTTCTTTGTTGTTATTTATGGGCTTTACTGCTGTTTTTTTATTGATTTTATTGATAGGAATTCTCTTGTTAAGACCCTATAAATTGATTAAAACCTCAGATTCATACTATAACCACGATGATTCAATAAAACCTTATCAAATTAAGTCCCAAAATTCCCCGAGTAAGAACCGTTGGATCATCACTTATTCAATGACTAGATCTAATGATGAAAAATCAAAAGAAATCTTTGTCCTTTGATCAAAACAAGCCTAAACGGAAGTTTGAAATAAAAAAAATCTTTCTATTTATAACTTCTAACTCTTTAAAATTTTTTTTGAAGTCCGGTCACGAGGTCTGACTATTTAGTATGAATCATAGTTCTAATACTTTGTAATCTATTTCATATATTCCGTGCTCCAGATACTAAAATGAATATCCGACGAAGTAAAAGCATCTCTATCAAGATGACAGATCTATTCTCTGTACTAGCCATAGGATCCATTATAACAAGTCACACACTCATATTCCGGAAATACAGAAAAAAAAAAAGAAATTCCACGGTCGAACTACCAAAATAGACTGGGATAAAAATCAGAAAACTAAACGCTTCACTTTGTATTGAAAAAGATAGTTATATCGTTCTTATAAATCTAATTCATTGAAATTCCATCCAGTAAAATGGAAGAATTATAAATCTCCAAAATAATAGATAGAAATACTGCAAATAGAGCCATTGCGAGACCCATCAAAGGAGTAGTTCCCCAACCAGGAGCTACTTTACCATATTCTGAATTCAATGGTTTCAATAAACTCCCGGCATTAGTTCGTTTTGGGCGGCCAGATCTAGAACTACCCTCAACGGTTTGTGTAGCCATAATATTTTTTATTCATTAAGATCTGTTGACTTTGTATACCATTCCGTTGTAAATAAATGATCTTATCATAGATCCATTGTGGTCTTAAAACTACATAATGTCTTAAAACTATATAATAATGGAAACAGCAACCCTGGTTGCCATCTTTTTATCTGGGTTACTTGTAAGTTTTACCGGGTACGCCTTATATACTGCATTTGGGCAACCCTCTCAACAACTAAGAGATCCATTCGAGGAACACGGGGACTAGTCGAAGTAATGATCCTCCCACTATTGGGAGGATCATTACTTTCAATTGAGATAATGACAAACCATTTCGCCTTTTTACTTTTTAGTTGGAACTTTAGGCGGTTCGCGAAAAAAGATAGCGAAAAAAATTATTCCTAGAGTTGAGACTAAAAGGAATGTATAAACCAATGCTTCCATAGATTCGATCGTGGTTTACAATTATAGCTTCCATAGCTGTTTATTTTGGACCGTCTCCCGGATAAAGAAAGAACAAAAGTCAAAGAAAAGGCAGCGAGTCAAATCTCAAATCAAGATTTATCCGGTACCCCAACCCTATAGTAAGTCAAATAAAATAAAAACGAAAAGGAACAAAAAAATATGTATCAAACTACCTGTCTTCTTGTAGTTGGATCTCCAAGTTTTTGGAATGCCCCAAATTCCACTTGAGCATCTAAATCTGGATCAATACCAGCAAAAACATCTCTAAACAGGGTTCTAGCACCATGCCAAATGTGTCCGAAGAAGAAGAGCAAAGCAAACGAAGCATGCCCAAAAGTAAACCAACCCCTTGGACTGCTACGAAAAACACCATCGGATTTCAAAGTAGCACGGTCTAATTCAAAAATTTCACCCAATTGAGCACGTCTAGCATATTTTTTTACAGTAGCAGGGTCACTATAACTGACCCCGTTCAGTTCGCCGCCATAGAACTCAACAGTTACACCTACCTGTTCAACACTATATTTTGATTCTGCCCTTCTAAAAGGAACATCGGCTCTAACAATTCCGTCCCCGTCGACCAAAACAACTGGAAATGTTTCAAAAAACGTCGGCATACGACGTACAAAAAGTTCATGTCCCTCTTTATCTCTAAAGATAGGATGTCCTAACCACCCAACAGCTATCCCATCCCCGTTGTCCATTGAGCCCGCTCTGAATAATCCCCCTTTTGCCGGGTTATTGCCGATGTAATCATAAAAAGCTAGTTTTTCAGGAATTTTAGACCAAGCTTCGGATAAACTTTGATTTTCGGCTAAGCCAGCACCAATTCTTCGATATATTTCTTGTTGGAAGTATCCTTGATCCCATTGATAGCGCGTCGGACCAAACAATTCAATCGGGGTAGTTGCTGAACCATACCACATAGTTCCAGCAACTACAAAAGCTGCAAAAAAGACAGCAGCAATACTACTGGAAAGGACGGTTTCAATATTTCCCATACGTAATCCTTTGTATAGGCGTTGGGGTGGACGAACACTAAGATGAAATAGACCTGCCAATATGCCTAAGGTCCCTGCTGCAATATGATGAGAAGCTATTCCTCCCGGAACAAAAGGATCAAAACCCTCCACACCCCACGCTGGATTTACGGCCTGTACCCTTCCGGTTAGTCCATAAGGATCGGACACCCATATTCCAGGACCATACAATCCTGTTACATGAAATGCACCAAAACCAAAGCAAGCCACCCCTGAGAGAAATAAATGAATTCCAAAAATCTTAGGCAAATCCAAAGAGGGTTTTCCTGTACGTTCATCAGTAAATATTTCTAGATCCCAATACACCCAATGCCAGATAGCTGCCAAAAAACACAAGCCAGAAAACACAATATGTGCCCCAGCCACACCTTCGTAACTCCAAATACCCGGATTCGTTACAGTCCCCCCTGTGATACTCCAACCGCCCCACGAATTCGTTATTCCTAAACGAGTCATGAAGGGTATAACGAACATACCCTGTCTCCACATTGGATCAAGAACAGGATCAGAGGGATCAAAAACGGCTAATTCGTATAGAGCCATCGAACCGGCCCAACCAGCAACCAGAGCCGTATGCATTATATGGACAGCAATCAAACGACCCGGATCATTCAATACGACGGTATGAACACGATACCAAGGCAAACCCATGGAAATACCCCTTTATCAACGAAAAATAGATACAATGTAACTTTATTGCATTGGAAAAAGCTATGCTACGGACCCCCTTTTTAGGGGATTCTCTCGGGAAAAGATTAATCTTTGTTTGATGCTTTTCGTAATAATTACTTTTAGTAAGAATGAAACTTTTTTGTTCGTAGGAACAAAAAGAAGCAGATCTATTCTATACCCGATAAGTAACAATACGCAATGGTAAGGGGTTGATACCATTTTATATGCGTGAATGTATATATATTTGTTCATCATTCAAAGGACTCATTTGTAAGAATTCCCCTTTATTCATTTAGTCAATCTATGGATAAAACAGGATAATAAAATCAATAGTATTAGGTCACTAAACCCACTGTTACGCTTTCACATCAAAGTGAGATATAGTACTTAATTTTTCTTTTATTTAATGCCTATTGGTGTTCCAAGAGTACCCTTTCGAAGTCCTGGAGAGGAAGATGCATTGTGGATTGACGTATAGTGCGACTTGTCAGATATATTGGGCATACGGGATTTCCCCGTTCTCTTCCCCGATCGAGATATCCCCTCTTTCGCCCGAGAAAGATTGATTCAATTATCAAAAATTTGGAGCGTGAAGTACACATTTTTTAGGGAGGGTATACGGATTAATATTATCAATTATAAAAATTTATGGTTGGCTTGGTTAGACCAATTAAATAAAGTATCCAGGCTCCGTTTAGAAAAAAAAATAGGGAAGTCGTAGTAAAAGGACGTGGTATTGGGGCATTTGTCCTATATGTACAAATCCAAATCGGGCGGATCTTTACTCGGAGTAGAGCATAAACCTAAAAAAATTGAAGAAGCCCAGTCAGGAACAAGAAAATTACATCGCGATTAAAATTATATCTCGATGAAACAATACATCAATGAGAAGTTAGTCAGATAAGCTTAGCAATTTTTTTAGATAAACAAAACAGGTCAAAACGCACCTTTCTTGAAAAATGAAAGAAAAGTCCATTTTATTTTATAAATTTTTTTATAGGTTAAAAACCTGTTATGAAAAAAAAGCTAGAATCTACACATTGATTCCTTTTTTTCATGATTTTTGTTGAACCGTATGCATCAAAAGGTGCATGTACGGTTTCTAAGGGATACCATTTTATCCCAATCAACCGACTTTATCGAGAAAGATTACTTTTTTTAGGCCAAGGGGTTGATAGCGAGATCTCGAATCAACTTATTGGTCTTATGGTATATCTCAGCATAGAGGATGATACCAAAGATCTGTATTTGTTTATAAACTCTCCTGGTGGGTGGGTAATACCCGGAGTAGCTATTTATGATACTATGCAATTTGTGCGACCAGATATACAGACAGTATGCATGGGATTAGCCGCTTCGATGGGATCTTTTATTCTTGTCGGGGGGGAAATTACCAAACGTCTAGCATTCCCTCACGCTCGGCGCCAATGAGTTTTTTATTTGATTTGAGAGAAAAAAGAAAACTATGCCTTCGCTCTATATGAATATTAAGTAATAATAGCATGGCACTTCGAATTCGATATGAAATTTTTTTTATTTAAACCCCTAGATTACGTATCGAAAGAGTAGTATGAGATAAAAGGGCATTTTCGATTTTAGTCAATCTGTCGGGAGGCCTATTTCAGCGTCACAAACTTTTTTGTTTTCACACCAGGGGGCTAACAATATTTAGGTTATGAAAGAATATAAAAATAAATCTTGTTTTTGTATTTGAAAAAAAAAAAAGAAACTTTGGGATTGCTAAATAACAGACGAAATAAATATATAAAGCAACGGAACCATCATAGTATTTTTATAGTATTTTTGAACTACTACAAAAGGAAGGGCGGTTATTGGATCATTTACCAACCTGAGTCTGATAGACCCTATCATTTATTTTCTATTTATTCTAAGGTAAGGTAAAAAAAGTAAATTCCATTATAGAGCCGTATGCAATGCGCAAAAGATGCCTGTACGGTTGTTCAATTATATCTTTTTTGATTAGTCTTTATCTACTCACCTTTCACTTTCATCATGCGAGATAGAAGAAACATTTTTTATGTTATATCATATATTATATCATCAGGGTAATGATCCATCAACCTGCTAGTTCTTTTTATGAGGCACAGACGGGAGAATTTGTCCTGGAAGCGGAAGAGCTGCTGAAGCTGCGCGAAACCATCACAAGGGTTTATGCACAAAGGACGGGCAAACCCTTATGGGTTGTATCCGAAGATATGGAAAGAGATGTTTTTATGTCAGCAACAGAAGCCCAAGCTCATGGAATTGTTGATCTTGTAGCGACTGAATAAAAAAGAAAAAGAACAAGGATTTCACACGAATTCGTGATTTGGTATTTTGTCTTCTTACCGGATTTACTATTCTATTTCTAAATTTCTTAATATAGAAATGAAAAATACAGAAAAAAAAAAAAAAAAGAATAAAGAATTACTAAGCATCCGGTTAAGATCGATCTAAACCAGCCCATTATATATACGATTCAACATGCCAACTATTAAACAACTTATTAGAAACACAAGACAGCCAATCAGAAATGTCACGAAATCTCCCGCTCTTGGAGGATGTCCTCAGCGACGAGGAACATGTACTAGGGTGTATGTGCGACTCGTTCAGACCGTGGACTAGGATAAAAGAAAGAAAACAATTGATCCAGTATCACCGATCCGTACCAGTGAGTAGGGTAGAATGAACGAACTCCATTGAATATTCAATAAAAAAAAAGATCTATCCTTCGATTGGGGTATCAAATGTATGGTTACTGTTGGTGCAAATCCAATCACCTCAATTTAAAATTTAAGATGAGACAGGATTCCCCATTGATAGCAAATGGTATTCATTAAGCAGGGGAAATCGTATTTGAAAAGGTCAAAATTTTAGGCCTTATTCTTACAAGAACGGACTAACAAGGTCAGCTACTCAGCAAATCTTCATAATTAAATACCGTTACTGTATAAATAGATCTCGTTGTGAAAGACCTAGTACTAGATAATTTTGGGTAGAGCCAAAGAATGTGAACTGTACAAGTTAACAATAACATTGATTAAATGAAGGAAGGGCTCCGGTGTATAGAGAGGACCTCGCCGTTTAAGAAGTAACCATAGAAACGATGGAACCCACTAGAATCTATTTTTATTTATTACTTTTTATTTACTATGCGTTTTTGATACCTAGTATCAATACAATTTTGATTTCTATTTTATTTCTAGGCGAAATGCCTAAAAAAAATCGTGGTCGGGAAGGTTAGAGTAGCAAAAGCCATTGGAATTTTTATTTTATACATTGGAAGAATCCGTTTTGTTATTAATAGACTAGGACACGGTAAGGGAATAACTGAAAGAAAGGAAATCAATTAGTTATTCATCAAAGTTTCATTTATTCAATGACCAGAATTAAACGAGGATATATAGCTCGAAGACGTAGAACAAAAATCCGTTTATTTGCATCAACTTTTCGAGGGGCTCATTCAAGACTTACTCGGACTATTACTCAACAGAAAATAAGAGCTTTGGTTTCGGCTCATCGGGATAGGGGTAAACAAAAGAGAAATTTTCGTCGCTTGTGGATCACTCGTATAAATGCAGTAATTCGAGACAATAAAGTATACTTTAGTTATAGTAAATTAATACACAATCTGTACAAGAAAAAGTTGCTTCTTAATCGTAAAATACTTGCACAAATAGCTATATTAAATAAGAGTTGTCTTTATATGATTTCCAATGAGATCATAAAATAAAGAGAGTGAAAAGAATCCGTTGGAATGGTTGAAATGGAGTTCCCTGGAAAATGAACTCTGGGAAGGTAGAGTAGAAATTAGTATGATAAAATATGAAAACGTCGTCAAAATGAAAATGAAGAAACACGTTTAATAAAAAATATTTCTTATTCTTCCCCTATTTTTTTTTTTTTCAAACGACAATCAAATCTGGATTTCCTATTTTTAGAAAAAAAAAAGCGTCAATACGCATTTGAATTTGGATTGGAATTTTTTTGATTCAATTCAAGAGTCAGCCTACCTTTTTCTGGTTCTAAGACCCGGAGTTCTAGCGGTTGACTCGCTTCTTTCAAATTGTTTCTCGTTATTAAGAAAAGGTAACGGAGATAAAATACGAGCTTGTTTTATAGCAATAGTAATTAATCGTTGTTGTTTTAAGGTCAATCGATTTACCCGCCTAGATAATATTTTTCCTTGTTCGCTAATAAATCGACTAATTAAACTCATGTTTCTATAATCAATTCGATCCCCCGATTGAATCGGAGGCAAACGCCTACGAAAAGATCGCTTGGATTTCAGAAAGATTCGCTTGGATTTATCCATGGTTTGTTTATTCCTTATCCTAAAGAAAAGACCCTAATCCTATTTCTTAATTCTCCATCACGGTTGATCTGATCGAAATAGGATTTGGTTTATTTATATTTAATTATTTATATTTAAATTAATATATATTATATATTGTTATATATTAGATATATCTAATATGTCTATGTCATTTTTGATCTTCCTTGGAACGGAAGACTGACACACGAGCGGCCTGGTTCGATCTATTTCTTTATCTCCCCGTGAATCGTATGTTTGTAACAATAGGGACAGAATTTTTTCAATTCCAATCGACTAGGCGTATTATGTCGATTCTTTTGAGTAATATATCTGGAAATGCCCGTTGATTCCTTATCCTTATTAATACGATTTCGAACACAACTGGTACATTCCAAAATTACCGTTACTCGGACATCTTTACCCTTGGCCATAAGCCTCCTTTGGTTTTTGATTCATTCAATTCTTTAATTTTCCGATCCGAAATGAGGAAGAAGAAAGGAACAAAAAAAACAGGTAACTCGAAATCTAATTATGCTAATTATGAAAGAAAGATTTCGTTGCAATAAATCAATATAAATAATAACAATATATTAATAAATAAGTAATATAATGATTTCTAGCTATATTACTAGATTTAGCATTTAAAATTGCCGAACAGCATTTCATTTTTATTTAAGTATCTTGTATGATATTGTTGCCCTAACCATCACATTTCACTCTATTTTTTATAAATTTTAATTTAATTTGAGCCTGGACCGAGTTACTAGTTTCACCGAGGGGAAATTCCCTTTTTGTTTTTTTTTTTTTTTTTTCTAACGTATATTCGAAAAAACAAAAGAAGGGAAGGGGTTAGTTACAGATATTTTATTCTATCTCTAATCCTCTTCCCCCCCTACCGTATCAATAACGAGAATTAAAAAAAGGGGAATATCAACGCATCTGGAAAAAAACGATTGATCTCTATCAATAAACCTGCTAAAGATCCGAACCATAGAGTACTTACTACCGGTGCCACGGAGAGATATGTTTTTAGATCTCGCATTTTAAATTCCCCTCCTTCTTTATTATTTCTAATACATAATGGTAATACATATATAACCCGATGTGTATATGTACTTAATGACTGACGCTTCTATATTGTACGCGGAATCCCTAATTCAAGTTGAAATGTACAATTTAAAATGTACAAAATGGATCATACTTTTTTTAATCTTAAAAGAAACAAATATGCCACTTTAGGCCAGAAATTCTCGAAAAATAGTCGTTTTTTTACAGGGTCTCATATTTATTTCATACTTTAATTTAATATAATAGAAAATAATAGAAATATAGAAAATATAATAGAAATAGAATAGAAGTCCTTTACTATTTTTCATATAATTATATGTTATATGAAACCAAAAAGAAGAAATGACAAGATATTTGTCTATATCAATGGAAGAAATAAAAATATGGAAAAGAAAACAGGGATTCTCTACAATGACACTGTAGACCAATTGAAAGGGATGTAGCGCAGCTTGGTAGCGCGTTTGTTTTGGGTACAAAATGTCACGGGTTCGAATCCTGTCATCCCTACCTATTACTTATCCTCTGAACAGTAACGGGGGAGATCAATTAAAAGAAAATTGGATATACATAAAAAATCTTTAATTTTATGATAGTTTAATTTTATGATAGTATATATCCAAGACGTATTGAGTTACAAAATATTCTTTGTGATAATAAAGCGCTCTTAGTTCAGTTCGGTAGAACGTGGGTCTCCAAAACCCGATGTCGTAGGTTCAAATCCTACAGAGCGTGATTCTGTGTTCTTGTTAGTCACGCTAGGTCGAAAATTACCACCGAAAAAACGAAACCAATCTAATTGTGACCTCCCGCGAATTAAAGGAAGTAGGAGGTCAATCAAAAAAGGTATTCTAATTAATCAAAGTTCCAACTGATCACCACGTCTGTATTGTAAATATGCAGTTACAAATAAGCCAGCCAAAGTAATAGGAATTAGACCCAAGACGATTCCAAATAGAGAAACTTCAATCATTTCAATTTGTTTGAGAGGGGGAAGGGGAGATAATATCTATGCTTAAATAGTAATATGTATTGACTCTAAATCTCAATGACCAAAAATTGGAAATTGATACGATAAGGAACTATAGAATATATGAACTATCACAGAAAGATTTTTGTATGAATTGTTCATTTAATTAATTTCAAATAAGTCGTATCTTGCTCAGGCCGATAAATATAGCTGAGGTTATAGTCAAAGATGCTAGTAGAAAACCGAAATAACTAGTTATAGTAGGCATGAAAAGGCTAAATGAAATATGTTCTTTTTCTACATATG